CTTGGATCCAGACCCTTTTGTGAATGAGAAAGATAAAGACGATAAAGACCAATGAAATCGCGTTTTCAGATTGTAAATGGTAAAGTTTGATTACCATTAACCTCCAGAATAGTTAACGAGTTTTTCGGTTTGATTCATCTCCTAAAGGTGGCTCTCGCCCTGAGTTATTTTAAGTTAAGAAGTTAAGGCGGCCTTAGGCATTAATTACCTATGGTATTCTTCTTATTACCTATTGTATTTCTAGTGCTTTTTTATTAGAGGTGGCCGGGACCTATTATTTCGAGTTTCTTTTTGAATCAAGGTGGCCATAGGCCCCTATGGTCCAGCGGTTACGACCTCTCTTTTTCACGGAGAAAACGAGGGTTCAAGTCCCTCTGGGGGTATACTAAGACTCAAGACGATAGGAGTGGGATTTTCTATCAAGTGATCTATATTTGTCAAGTCCTTCTAATAGTCTACCTAATAGTCTACTCAGTGGGACTTTGTATTTTAGATCAAGTGATATGTATTTATCAAATCTGCCTGGGGACAATATTGTGGAACGTCTAAAATAAATTAGGCGTTGGGTCGATGCCCGAGTGGTTAATGGGGACGGACTGTAAATTCGTTGACAATATGTCTACGCTGGTTCAAATCCAGCTCGGCCCAACAATTTGTCAATCTACTATCAGATGGTAGAACACTCTTGTTCTTAATAAATACCTGATACGAGAGAATAAAAAGGAATCCAAAATTTCTGCTAGATCTCTTCTTATTTCCCTGGGATTGTAGTTCAATAGGCAAGAGCACCGCCCTGTCAAGGCGGACGTTGCGGGTTCGAGCCCCGTCAGTCCCGACGGATCCAATAAGTACATCAATTCGCCTCTCCATTTTCTGTGAAATCTGTGAAAGAAGGGACAGAGAGCATAATTGAATTCCGAAGGGGTTTCCCTTCTTTTTTTCAGGATTCTGTCGAAGAAAGAACAAACCCTAAACTAAAATGAAAATAACTAAAATAGTGAAGTTGATAGAATATTCCATCTTTTCTCCTGCGACTCATCTTTCTCATACTTCCTTGTCTTCCAAAGAAATTTAGATAATTAAAATTTAGAACCTAATTCCTCTCTTTTTCCACTTCGTTTGTATTGTTTGTTGGGGTTTTGTAGTTCGGACGGGCGGTTAGATTTCGTTTCGTTTGATGGTTCTATAAGGAAGACCTAAGGTAGGTTATAGAAAAGAAAGAACAGAAAAGAAGGATACAGAAAGTAAAGCAACTTTTGGTTGGTCCGGGAATCCAAGATTGGATTTGGTATGGATAAAAGATGTTCGTATGTTATACTATTCAATTCTCGACGACGAATTAATTTAATAGCTCAGATATTGTTATTCATGATATTGATCCGATTCAAGATCATCGATAGGTAATGCATTCATTGAATTGACAGGTGAAAGATTTATCATCTCTATGGGATTAAATCCCGAGTTATTGTGAAATAAAAAAACGATGAGATTATGGAAGTAAATATTCTTGCATTTATTGCTACTGCACTGTTCATTTTAGTTCCTACTGCTTTTCTACTTATAATTTACGTAAAAACAGTCAGTCAAAATGATTAATTACTTTAAATGAAACTTGACTTCTGAATTCTTATCAATAGTTGAAGAAATCAAATGAAAAGTATTCTATTTTTACGTCTTAAATGAAATCAACGGGCTATCATCGGCGGTCTTCTATGAGATCCGAGAGTATGGTAAGTAAGAAATCAATTTCTTACTTACCATACTCTCTATTAGTGTTATAATAGTGTATAAAATTGTTTCTAATAAAGTTGGTATACTATATTAGCTTCTATCTTCAATATTAGCTTCTATCTTCAATAGATGTAATTATTAATCCATATATGTAATTGACGTAGGACCCAATTCTAGTTCGTTTGATACATCTATTTATTCCGATGAATCTGAAATAATTGTTTTACTGTTATAGAATATATTTCTCCACTAGAATCCAATGGAATTTGAAAATGAAGATATTTTGATTTGAATTGAAATAATTTTCAAATCAAAAATGCGTTGCAGAACGATCTATAAAACAATTGATACCGTTTCATTCCTCAACTAAATTAGGAGTGCTTCTAAAGTCCACTTCTTCCCCATACTACGAGTGAAAGGGAAAATGTAAAGACTACCATTAAAGCAGCCCAAGCGAGACTTACTATATCCATGTGAATTATGTCCCTTATCTCTATGATAGAATTATTCCATTATTGCTCACTAATAATAGTAGAATTAATGGTCCAGAGTCAAAAAGGGATTCTGGCCGAACACTATTGATGAACCAATCAAATAAATCCATTTCAAAAATTCCTATATTATTTCTAATCGGGAAAGACTAAACACAAGTAAAATAAAAAATAACATTACAAAGGAATGTTACTAATGGAACATCTAGTAATAAAATAAATAAGAGGGTCCATTCATTTTTTATTGCCCTTCAAAGTAAAAATAGATCAATTGCTATCTATTACAAAATTTTCCTATTTGATCTAATACGTACCCTTTCCCGATTGTCTCTCTGAAGGAGTTGAGAGATAGTATATTATACTTTTGACGAGGGGTTAAAAATTTTTTTTTCACTTTTTATTTTCTATAAAAAAGGAAATTATCCATCTCAATCTAATAGTGATTGAATGCCTAAACACTCAGAGATTCTCGCGAGTCTATATATGTAGATTATAGTATAGAAAGAACTTCCCCCAACCAGTAGTTAAATTATCTGCCGGCTATCCAAACCCAATCAGTAGACATTACATTAGTAGTAGAAAGGAATCGGGAAGTCTTGCTTCGACCATGACAATCTTTCTTTTCATTTTCGATTCAAAAATTGATTTACAAAATATCCAGAACGGATGTTTAGAATCAATCAAGTATTAATAGTCCCCTTATTCTGTTCTGCTGGATAAAATTTGGTTGAGTTATATCAGCAGAACAGAATAAGAGATTTCGATTCGTTTGTTGATGAGGCGGCACCCGGATTTGAACTGGGGAAAAAGGATTTGCAGTCCCCCGCCTTACCACTCGGCCATGCCGCCAAAACGATACACAATAGGATCAAAATTTCCCTTTTTGGGTTGTATTACTAAATTTTAGTTTTTGTACTTGCATCCTGTTTTTAATCCTTTTTTTAATTTAGAAAAATTAGAAAAGAAACCATTTTTCCCCTTTTGATTGTCTTTGATCTACCCCTTCGATTGATTATATAGTATCTCAAAACACACAATGCCAAAAAGCTTCCCCTCACTTTTATATTGAAAAAGAAAATGTATATTTTCACTCAAAAAAACCAAAATTGATGACAAATGGGAACCATTAACTATTCGTTGACTGAGAATTCGTGAATGATTATTGGATTTGAATCTAAAATTTGGTTTGCCTAATGACATAAGAAAATACAAATTGATACATACTTAATTGATTCTTTTGAATCAAAAATCCTTCTCAATTTCCATTATAACAAAAATGATAAGTATATGTAAACCCCAGAACGGAAATTGTTACAAAGATACAAAATTGGCTATTTAGAGTATGTTGCCTATAAATAAAAAAGAAAGGGAATTTTTTGGAACAAAAAAAGGCCCGGCTGGGTATTGACCGGGCCAGGCCAAAAGGGCGCTTCGAACAAAATAAAAGCAAGAAGGTCTTCTTTATTTCTTTTTCTATTTGGATCTTTCGAGCATCTAAATGGAATTGCTAATTCTATAATAACGATAAAGAATGTGAAAGAAATACTTTCTTTAATCCTTATTTGATGTGTAATGTAACATAGTAATTATCTTTTTCAATTGGGAGAGATGGCTGAGTGGACGAAAGCGGCGGATTGCTAATCCGTTGTACGAGTTATTCGTACCGAGGGTTCGAATCCCTCTCTTTCCGTTTCCGTTGATGACTTTCTATTTTTTTCTTTCAAATTTAGCAAATCCCTGTTTATTTTTTTCCTAGTGAAATGTGTGGAATAGCTAAAATAAAATATTAAGAAAATTGTAAAATTAAGCAACAAAAACGAAATTTTTATTTTATTCTTCACGTCCAGGATTACGTCCTGGATCATTGGATAGGAATCCAAAGATGAAGAGAGAAACAAAGAATATTACTACTGTGTAAACGAAAAGTTTGAGAGTAAGCATTACACAACCTCCAAGATCATTTTTTTGAAAAAAAAAACGAGAAAAGAAAAGATAATAGATCCTCCTTTTTTATATCACATATCCTATTTTGACACCAAGAAATGAATTATAGAAATAGAAAAGAATGTTCAGAAATTCAAATGAAGTTGAAATTTTTAATAAGAGTCTTTGATTACCACAAATCACTTTCATACCGACAATTAGATATTGTAAGCGACCCTAAGCTAATAAGGTATTTCGCCGAAAAAAGGAGAAAAAGGATTAAAATCGGGAAATGGGGCGAGCCGGATTTTTTGCGGCTATCCGAAATTTCAATGTTTGAATTGAAGGTTCATACTGTCAGACTTATTTGATCTTCTCGATTGTTATCATTTTTATCAAAAAAAATGAATTTTCTAGGATACTATTAAAGATCTTATCGAAAACTTACAGCAGCTTGCCAAACAAAGGCTAAAAGAAAAAAGAACAGGGGTATGACTGGCATAACATCTACGATTGGATTCAAAAAAGCATAGGCTTCGGGCAATTTGGCGAAGAAAAGACTACTCGGATAAAGGGCAGAATTAAGACAGATCAAACTAAAGATATTAAGCATAACAGACATTTTTTTTCGTCGAGATAATTGCATTTTGATTGAGTTATTGATATAAGGAAAAATGAAGAAAGTAAGGTAGACAAAAAAATCCTTCTTTTTCCACTCAATCAAAAATCCTCCAATTCTCAAAGGAGAATAGAAAAAATCATACTTTCATACAATATCTTAATTGAATTATATATAATGATCAATAAATTCAGTTGAATTCTAGATATACACATGTCAAAATTCTAGCAACGAATCTATAATCAATTCTATAAAGGAGAAAGATTTTCTATAGATAGTTGGACTGGAATTGACGAACACTTAATACCAATATTATTCTTTATTAGTATTAGTGTCCAATAAAAATAGAAATGGGGCGTAGCCAAGCGGTAAGGCAACGGGTTTTGGTCCCGCTATTCGGAGGTTCGAATCCTTCCGTCCCAGAGCATATCCCTTGTATCCGAATACTTCTTTTTTGTTCAACAAGGTTCTGTTTCAAGGTCTAATATTGGATAGAATATGATTCCTCTTTCTTTTTTGATTTTGAATGATTCTTTTCGAAATCATATCTTAATGAATGATTCTTTTCGAAATCATATCTTAATTTTTTACAAACTGAACTAAATCGAGTTCAAATTACATGCAAAAGGAACTAAACCCTTTTATGATCCAGATAAAGATAAGATGGGGCATAGATCTGTAGAAGGATTACTTAACCTCAGGTTAAACAAAATATGAATATGAAAATACATATAAAAGAGGAAGTGCTTAGCTTATAGGTATGTATTGTTATCCTATTTCAGTGACAAAAAGTCTTTCCATTTTTGTGAAAAAGAATTTGCATTCCTAAAAGATTAAAATTGAAATATTTAACAATGATATTTCTTTTTATTGTTCGATCTATTTAGATTATTTGCTTTACATCATTGACAATTCCATTCGAAAAGAAACAGAAAATTATCTTTTTTATGATAACCAAATGGAGTCTTTACTGTAAAACATGACTCAAATTCAAGTATAAAGATTTGTAATGATTCTTTATGGATTGAATCTTTGGGAAGTTTTGGGAAGTTGGAACGGGTCAGTCTATCTTATTGAGTCACTTGAAGAGGCAGAGTCAAATAGAATTTATTTATTCGTGTGATTTCTGTTAGTTATTTTATTTCTATATTTAGATTTCTGGATATTTCTGTTAGACATTTTTTTGAGATAGAGATTTATAGAAAAAGTTCCATTCATACAAAAAAACGGGGTCTTGCTAATATTTATTCAGAAAAATTTTTTTGATCTTTATTATCTATTTTATTATCTATGTAGATAAGAAAAAATAGAAATGACTGTGTCTCTGTACCGACTGAACCAATGACTATTCATGATTCCACAATTGAATCAATTCCATACTGGTTCCAAATTAGAGGAATGTTATGGTAAAACTTCGTTTAAAACGATGTGGTAGAAAGCAACGTGCGACTTGAAGGACACGATCCGGTGTGGATTCTTATTCTTACATCCACCATTTTATATAGGAATGAAGGTGCTCTTGGCTCGACGTCGTTTTTCTATTCTACTAGAATCCTTCTTTTTTTGATTGGGTTTTAATGTAAATATGTAAATAGTTCGTGATGGAGCTCGAGTAGAAAGTATTGATGAATTTCTCAGGGGCAACGATCTAGGGTTAATGCCAATCAATAAATTGGAACAACTTCGTAAGTATATCTTCGATATAGAAATAGAAAGGATCCGATTCGAGCAAATTTTTCAATTCAAAAAAATTTGTTGGAACGGCTAAAACTTTTTCGATCCACAGTGTATCGCGCACGAATCAACCATCGGTATGATTCTTTGATAGAAAGAAATCACAAAAGGGGTATGTTGCTACCATTTTGAAAGGATTAAGAAGCACCGAAGTAATGTCTAAACCCAATGATTTAAAACCAAGATAAAGGATCCCAGAACAAGGAAACACCACTTCAATTGTCTCACGGATCCAAATAAAGAATCCAAATATATTTGAAATGAGACGAAAAAAGGGGGGGGGGGTTAAAGACCACTCAAAAAAAGAAAAATCTTAATTTCTTTAAGATATTTGAGAATTTTTGAACTTGAGTTATGAGTACAAATGATTTTTTTCAGGAAGGAAGCTAAATAAAAATGACTATGAGTTAAATTATAGACTAATTTATTTTACGGATTCCTTTCCTATCCTATTTATTCTAATTTTTGTCTATGGATAAAATTAGAATCGTTTTTTATCGAGCCGTACGAGGAGAAAACTTCTTATACGGTTCTAGGGGGGGGGTTCTTTTTTATCTACATCTATCCCGATGAGCCGTCTATCGAATCGTTGCAATTGATGTTCGATCTCGAAGAGAAGGAAGAGATCTTCGGAAAGTGGGTTTTTATGATCCTATCAAGAATCAAACTTATTTAAACGTTCCCGCGATTCTCTATTTCCTTGAAAAGGGCGCTCAGCCTACAGGAACTGTTCAGGATATTTTAAAAAAGGCAGAGGTTTTTAAGGAACTTGGCCCTAATCAAACGAAATTCAATTAAATTAAGGAAATAAAAACTAAGGATAGGATAGTGATTTCTATATCATTTTGGATATCTTTTCTATACTATGTTTTTTATTTCCTTCTTTTCTTGCTCTATTCGTATCTATTTATCATTGCTTTTATAGAATCTTTTTCTAACTTTGATGAATCCTTACAAAATAGAAAATGATGGCATTACCTGCAACCTGCAATCGGGTGGTTTTCATTCGAACTCGAATACCAAGTAAGAAAAAAGGAATCGAAGTTCTGTATTCGACTTACTTTAGTCGACTTATTCTATATGGATTCAATACACTATTGATTGCATAAATCCTTTTTCTACTTTTTCTTTATTTATTCTCCATCTAAACTAAAATTTTTAGTATATATGCATATGCAGTGCCAATCCAACACAAGTCTTTTTTTTACTATTATTTCAATTTTAGTTCTTGTATTTTTTCCATCGTATTCTTTTATTAACCTTTATATTGACAATATTGTATCGAACAAATATAATTCATCGTGATAAGCAGCTCTATTTATTTCCGTCCCATAGGTTTTCTTTTTTACCTGTTGATTCAAATGATGGGTTCGTTGGATTAGCTTTGCTCCTCGGATTTTTGATTGAAAAAGTGGATAACATAGAAATAGGGGATGGTCCAGCATTTTTTACATTTATTTCTTTTTTTGATTTGATCGGGAAATTTTTTCTTTTTTCATCTGATTTAGTCATTTTTATGTTCCAAATATATTAGAAAAATTTTTTATATCTTTTTTTATTTCGTAGATGTAGATTAATGCTTTGATTTAATCATTTTGTTTTATTCTGATTGTATCTACATACCTTTTTTCTATTTGGGTTGCTAACTCAACGGTAGAGTACTCGGCTTTTAAGTGCGGCTAGGATCTTTTACACATTTAGATGAAGCGAGGGATTCGTCCATACCATCGGTAAAGTTTGGAAGACCACGACTGATCCTGAAAGGGAATGAATGGAAAAAATAGCATGTCGTATCAATTAAGAGTTCTGAGAATATTTTATTCTTTCCGGCTCGATACAAAGCCTTCATTTAAAATTTCAATTATTCATTTAAATTATTCAAAGGGAGCAAATCGAAGTCAATTTCAAGTTGGGTCGAATTAATAAATGGATAGGGCCCCACGGCTTCAATTCATTTCATTTTGATTATAGGGAAAGAAAAAGCAACGAGCTTCCGTTCTTAATTTGAATGATTACCCGATCTAATTAGACGTTAAAAAAAATATTAGTGCCCAATACGGGAAGGCTTTCTCCCAGGAATGTATTCTTGATTTTTTAATGAATCCTAAATATTACCACTCTCCATTCCATAATGGAGAAGTATGTGTATAAGAAACAGTATATTGATAAAAACATTTCCAAAATCAAAAGAGCGATTGGGTTGAAAAAAGTAAAGGGTTTCTAATCATCTTGCTATCCTATAATGAAAACGAACATAAATACTTAATTTTAAAGGGAAAAAGAGAGGATAGAGAATCTGTTTATAAGTTTATCTGTAGCCGAGGTATCTATTCGGTTTGTACTATAATACCTTGTTTTGACTGTATCGCACTATGTATCATTTAGAACCCCCAAAATCCTCTACCTTTCATTTAAATAGACTTTCAAATGGAGAAATTCCAAAGGCTAGATAGATCTCACTACTTCTTATATCCACTTATCTTTCAGGAGTATATTTATGTACTTGCTCATGATCATGGTTTAAATGGATCGATTTTGTTGGAAAATGCAGGTTATGACAATAAATCCAGTTTACTAATTGTGAAACGTTTAATCATTCGAATGTATCAACAGAATCATTTGATTCTTTCTGTTAATGATTCTAAACAGACTGCATTTTTGGGGCACAACAAGAATTTTTATTCGCAAGTAATGTCAGAGGTTTCTTCAACCATTATGGAAATTCCATTGTCTCTGCGATTAATATCTTCCCTAGAAAGGAAAGGGGTAGTTAAATCCGATAATTTACGATCAATTCATTCCATATTTTCTTTTTTAGAGGACAACTTTTCACATTTAAATTATGTATTAGATATACTAATACCTTACCCAGCTCATCTGGAAATCTTGGTTCAGGCTCTTCGCTATTGGATCAAAGATGCTTCCTCTTTGCATTTATTAAGATTCTTTCTCCATGAGTGTCATAATTGGGATAGTCTTATTACTTCAAATTCAAAGAAAGCCAGTTCTTCTTTTTCAAAAAGAAATCACAGACTATTCTTCTTCCTATATACTTCTTATGTATGTGAATATGAATCTGGCTTCCTATTTCTCCGTAACCAATCTTCTCACTTACGATCAACATCTTCTGGAGCCCTTATTGAACGAATATATTTCTATGGAAAAATAGAGCATCTTGCAGAAGTCTTTGCCAGGACTTTTCAAGCGAATTTATGGTTCTTCAAAGATTCTTTCATGCATTATGTTAGGTATCAAGGAAAATCAATTCTTGCTTCAAAAGGGACGTTTCTTTTGATGAATAAAAGGAAAGATTACTTTTTCAATTTCTGGAAATCTTATTTTTACCTGTGGTCTTATCCAGGAAGGATTTCTATAAACCAATTATCCAATCATTCCCTTGACTTTCTGGGTTATCGTTCAAGTGTGCGTCTAAAGCCTTCAATGGTACGCGGTCAAATGCTAGAAAATACATTTTTAATTAATAATGCTATTAAGAAGTTTG